TTCAGCAGTAGCATATTGTTCCATGGAGCTAAGGCCAAAAAGATGGAAGAAACAAGTGTTTCCGCGACTCTACCATCCGGCCAATTCTGTTCCACTGAATCCCCCTTTCATGGGGCATGGGCACATATCTTTATGGCTAAGGAATGGGGAATCTTTCTCCTGTTACATGAATCAAATGCTTCATTTCATCCGGGAAAAGCCATCTCTTTCTCAACAATGTCTTTGTCATTTGATCCAATAGCGTTCCGTTAGATAGGAACAGATTTGATAAATACTGATAACTCTCGGATAGAGTATTAGAACGGAAAGATCCATTAGATAATGAACTATTGGTTCTAAACCATCTCTGGCGATGAATCAACAATTCGAAGTGCTTTTCTTGCGTATTCTTGATGAACCAACGTTTATATATATTATATATAGATGTAGAAGAATTTGTTTGGGAAGCAATAAGCCCCTTTGACATCTCTTCATCTGCAAAGAATTCTCGACGTGAAAACAAGGGCTGATCTTTGAATAGGGAAAAGAATGGATCCGCAGGGTCCCAAATGAATTGGCTTATTCGAAAAAAGCCTTGTTCTTTGGAAGATCTATCTCGTGTCTGGTACTGCATGGTTCCACTCTGCAAGAACTCCGAATCATTCTCTTGAAGTTCATCCTCTTTATGAGAAATGATCCGTTTGCCCCGAAATGACCCAGTCCAATAGGGAAATCCCAATTCAGTGGGCCTTTCGATACAATCAAATAGATTGCCACAAGGGCGCCATATTCTAGGAGCCCAAACTATGTGATTGAAGAAATCCTCCTCTATCTGTTGCGGATCGAGGGCCCCTTCTTCAAACCCCGATTCGTATTTTTCATATAGAAATCTCTGATCAACGATAGAACAAGATCCCTTTTGCATCATATCTAACTGATTCCTTGGTTCGGACCGAAGAAGTAATGTCACTCGATTCTTATCAAACTGACTGCAATCTTTTTCTGTCCGTGAGGATCCCGCCAGAGCCAGAGCGCCTTCTACTTCTAATAGTAATAATAGTAATAGGCCATGAACTAGATCAGAATCATTCTCAACGAATCCATAAGAAGTGATCCAATTCTTTTCATTGGGTCTGGATGAAGACCAAAGATCTTGAGCGACCGATCCGGCAGAACAACTCAAAAGATAAAGAAGTATCGTGAATTTCTTCATGCTCGTTCCAAGTTCGAAGTACCATTTGTACAAATAAGAATCCCCTCCCATACTTGATTTCTTCTTCATATAGATAGATATAGGATCTATGGGGCAATTACTTAGAAGTACATTTTGTGCAACAGCCCTTCCTATCTGATAGAAAAGGATCCCATGATCCTGAACCGATCTTATATGGGATCGAAAATCCCAAGTTTTTCTATGAAGAGCTGATCTAATTGTATTAGTTTCTATAATGGATTTCTTCTGTGTAATACTAATTGATAGGGCCTCGTTGATAAGTGCTACAAGATCTCGCGCATTGGAACCCATGGTTATGGACCCGAATCCGTTAGTATGGAACATCCTCTTTTCCAAGTGAAATCCCCTAGTATATGAAAGAATGAAAAAGTGCTTTCGTTGTTGTGGAAGAAGAAGCCTTCGTATCTTAATGCATGTATTGAATTTCTTCGGAGCTATTAGAGCGGGATCCACTTTTTGGGGAATATGAGTCGAAGCAATAACAAGAATCTTTCCAGTGGAACATCTTTCACAATCCCTGGAGAGATAGTTCTCTAATAGACCGAGGGATAAGTAATTCGACTCATTCACATGCAGATCATGAATGTTTGGAATCCATATTATGCAAGGAGACATTGCTTTTGCTAATTCGAATTGAAGGGTGATATCAATATCAAATTGGTCTCTTTTTGGCGTCATATACGTCATATACATAGTTAGCAGCTTCGTATCAATATCAAGGTCATCCTCACTATCATCAATATTGATATCGTCACTATAATCAATATCATCAATAGGATAACTTTTAGGCTTGTCATCCAGGAACTTGTTCGGAAATACCGTAATGAAAGGAACATAGGAGTTTGTCGCTAGGTATTTGACCAAACAGGATCGTCCAGTTCCTATAGAACCTATCACTAAAATACCTCTAGAAGGGGATAGGGCTAAGCGGAGCGAAAAGGGTTTTCCATGAGGAGATGGGGAATCAAAACTATTAGCCCCGCACGAGGTTTGTGAATAAGCGATTGTCCGATAATGAGCAAGGAATATCCGTCTTTCTGCTAAAAAGGATCTATTGAACTCATAATTCAATAGATCCTTTTTATGAATGTCAACTAAGTATCGTAAGGAAATTGATCCCGGTTGTTCAATCATTTGATAACCAGAGTCATTCTTTGATAAATGATCACTATGAGTCAGATTCAATAGAATTTGATCAATCCTTTTTTCTGTCGTTAAGGTGGAGAACTGAACCAAGAATTCTCTTTCTTCATCATCAATCGAATCACTGTTCGCGACCCAGAATTC